GAATCAGTATCGAAAGGAAGTGCTAAATAATTTCTTTTTCCTTTCCTTTATCTGTTGATGTAAAATGATGCTGTATTTAATATAAAATTCTTACAATGAAAGAGATTATCATATTTCCACAATTCAATTTTAAGTGGATGGGAGATCTATAAATTTCTTTTTCATGGTTGTAGAGGCAGTTTTTGTTAGAATCCCCCCTTTTTATTTTAAGGAATTTGTTAATTGTCCAGTAACAAATATGATTCGATGAAAGAAAGTGAAAAAAGAATAAAATAATTGGAATCAATAGTTGTAATGAATTGTTGGATTGGATCTCAATCCAAATTTGGATCTAGCTACAAGGAAGAGGCTTTATTTTAAAATATCGAACGAGGAAACATAGTATTCCATAAAAATGGAATTCAAAATAATAATTCAAAAAGAGTTTCGTTTTTAAATGAAGTTACACGATCCAGTTCGTTTATTCTCGACGACTTGGTTGATAGGAATCGCGAGATGGCTAGATCTTAGAAATGATGAATCGGTTTCATTTTATATGCCTGTTACTTTCTCTTTTTTCGTGCCGTCTATAATGATAGATGAATCCAAAACTTTCAATTGGACTTATTATTTCAATTGGTATTTTTGTATATCTTCCTATGTTAGAAAAATGGAAACTTAGGTAAATACTTTAGAAACATATGTATAAAAATACCATATTTCATTTAGCCCTTTCATGCTTACTATAACCAGTTATTTCGGTTTTCTACTAGTGGCTTTAACTATAACTTCAGCTTTATTTATTGGTCTGAGCAAGATACGACTTATTTAAAATTTCTATTTGAAAGAAACAATTCAGAAAGGAAATGCTTCTGTGAGATTCTGTGTATTCTAGAGTTATTTACCATGTCAATTGTCAATTCTTGGTCATTGAGATTCACATCAATTCGGATTAATATTTAGGTATAGATATTACCGCTTTTTTTCTCCTTTTCAAAAAATTGAAATGATTGAAGTTTTTCTATTTGGAATCGTGTTAGGTCTAATTCCTATTACTTTGGCTGGATTATTCGTAACTGCATATTTACAATACAGGCGTGGCGATCAGTTGGACCTTTGATTAATTCACATTTCTTTTTTTGATTGGCCTCCTCCTTTCTTTAATCCACAGGAGGTCAAATTCTAATTGTTGTGCAAGCGACTGAATCCATTTCAGTCTAATTGAATTCATGAAGAAAAAATCACGCTCTGTAGGATTTGAACCTACGACATCGGGTTTTGGAGACCCACGTTCTACCGAACTGAACTAAGAGCGCTTTCTTATCAGAATAGAAAAGGATGTAAAGAAAAGATTTTTTTTAAACTAATCCATTTTCATTTTATATCTATATATTCTATAGTTTCATAAAAATGAACTTCCGCGCAACGCAATTTGAATCGATCTCAGCTGATTCCTCGTTACTGCTCAACGGGGCAGTAATAGGTAGGGATGACAGGATTTGAACCCGTGACATTTTGTACCCAAAACAAACGCGCTACCAAGCTGCGCCACATCCCTTCAAATTGTTCTACAGTATAATTGTAGAGAATTCCTTTCTTGTTTTCCACATCCCTATCTCCTGCATTGAGACACACAGCTTTTCTGTCCATTTCGTCTTTTTTGGCCTCATTTAACATATTTTTACATATACATATAATAATAAGAAAAGGAAATCTTATGGATCGTTGTACATTTCAATTGGAATTAGGGATTCCGTGTACAACTCTAAACGGCCCTTAACTACATATGCATCTAATCATATATGCATTATCTTTATGTATTACAATAAAAAGGAGGTTTTTCAATGCGAGATCTAAAAACATATCTCTCCGTGGCCCCAGTACTAAGTACGTTATGGTTCGGGGCTTTAGCAGGTATATTGATAGAGATTAATCGTTTTTTCCCCGATGCGTTGACATTCCCCTTTTTTTCATTCTAGCTATTGACACCGGAAGGAATGAAGAAGATTAGAAATAGAATCAAATATCTGTGACTAATCCCCCCTCCCTCTTTTCTCTTTTTTCCCTTTTTTTTTTTCTAATTTTTAGAATTTAGAATAAGGGACGAAAGAGAAAGAATAAAAATGGATTCAACGTCTGCGAGACTCAGGTTCAAATTCGAATTAAAAATAGAGACGTGGGGGTAGAGTAGGAAAATCGGGGTCTAGGGCAAGAATACAAGATCTTTAACTGCCCTTCGGAGTTAAATAGAATTTCGAACTCATTCTCATTGTCTTGCTTATTATTTACTATGGCTTTTATGGCTTTGCTTTGATTTAATTGATTTTGATCTTTTAGAGTTGGATTTCAAGTTAATAACTTTTATTTTTTCCTTCCTTTCTTTTTCTTCATTTCGAATCAAAATAGAAGAGTTGAGTAAATCAAAAATCCAAAGGAGGTTCATGGCCAAGAGAAAAGATGCGCGGGTAACGGTAATTTTGGAATGTACCAGTTGTATACAAAACGGTGTTAAGAAGGTATCAACGGGTATTTCCAGATATATTACTCAAAAGAACCGGCACAATACGCCCAATCGATTAGAATTGAGAAAATTCTGTCCCTATTGTTACAAACATATGATTCATGGGGAAATAAAGAAATAGATTGAACCGAGTATGTCTTATCCTTGAAAGGAGAAAAATGACATTATATAGAACACATTGAAATATAAATAGAAGATATTGCATTTAAATAAAAAGAATCCTATTTGGAGTTAAAATTACAATTAAGAAATATTTCGGGATAAGAAATAAACTAAACAAACAAACCATGGATAAATCCAAGCGACCTTTTCTTAAATCCAAGCGATCTTTTCGTAGGCGTTTGCCCCCGATTCAATCGGGGGATCGAATTGATTATAGAAACATGAGTTTAATTAGTCGATTTATTAGTGAACAGGGAAAAATATTATCTAGACGAGTAAATAGATTAACCTTGAAACAACAACGATTAATTACTATTGCTATAAAACAAGCTCGTATTTTATCTTTGTTACCTTTTCTCAATAATGAGAAACAATTTGAAAGAATCGAGTCGACCACTAGAACTACTGGTCTTAGAACCAGAAATAAATAGGCTTATTTTTTGTTCACTTCAATCAGAATTCCAATTTGAACTCAAACATGGATTGGTGTTTTATTTGACAAATCTTAGAATCCAGATTATTGTGTCGTAAAAAAAAAAACGAATCGGAAAAAAAAAGATTTTTTTATTGAACGTGTTCATTCATTTTGACTACTTTAGCGCATTTCTCATAGTAATTTTGACTTCAACTCCACCCTCCCGGAGTTCATTCTCCGGGGAACCCCATTTAAATTATTTCGGTGTATTCTTTCCAATCTACTTTTTCTCTGATTTCGTTGGAAATCATATAAAGACAATTCCTATTTGATATAGCTATTTGGGCCAGTATTTTACGATTAAGAAGCAACTGCCTCTTATATAGATCATGTATTAATTTACTATAACTATAAGATACTCCCTTTTCTCGAATTACTGCGTTTATTCGAGTGATCCACAAACGACGAAAATTTCTCTTTTGCTTATCTCTATCCCGATGAGCCGAAACCAAAGCTCTTATTTTCTGTTGAGTAATAGTTCGAGTAAGTCTTGAGTGAGATCCTCGAAAACTTGATGCAAATAAACGAATTTTTGTTCTACGTTTCCGGGCTATATATCCGCGTTTAACTCTAGTCATTGAATAAATAAAATTTTGACAAATAACTAATTGATTTTTTTCTTTCAGTTATTATTTTTCCCGTCCTGGCCTATTAATAACTAATAACCAAACGGATTTTTCCAATGTATAAAATACAAATTCCAATGGCTTTGGCTACTATAACCTTCCCGACCACGATTTTTTCTTTTTTGGGGTATTTTACTGGGAAATATGAAAGAAATTGTGGGTTTCCTCGTTTCTATGGTTACTTCTTAAACGGTGAGGTCTTCTCTATACACCGGAGCCCTTACTTCATTTAATATTTCATCAATGTTATTGGTAACTTGTATAGTTCACACCACACTCTTTGGCTCTACCTATGAATTATCCAGTAACAGGTCTTTCACAATGAGACCCGCCTATACAGTAACGGTATTTAATTAGGAAAGTTAGCTGGGTAGCTGACCCTCGTAGTCCGTTCTTGACTGAGCGAGAACTTCTTTTTTTTTTTAATTTTAATAAGATTTTTCCGCTTAATGGATAATCAGTTGCTACCAATGGAGAATTGTTTCTCATCTTAAATTCAGGTGATTGAATTTGCACCAACGGAAACCATAAACTTTATACACAATAGAAGGATAGATTTGCTTATTTTTAGATAGTGAATGGAGTTCCTTCTTCCATTCTATCCTATTCATTAGTACTGATCAGTCATACTGGAAGCAGTTTTCTTGCTTTTTCCTGTCAGCTCATGATCTAAACGAGTCGCACATACACCCTAGTACATGTTCCTCGACGCTGAGGACATCCCCGAAGAGCGGGGGATTTCGTGACATTTCGAATGGGCTGTCTTGTATTTCTAATAAGTTGTTTAATAGTTGGCATGTTGAGTCATATATATAATGGGCTGGTTTAGATTGATCCTAACCGGATTTTTTATTTATTTATATAGTAAACTCGGAGATAAAATATCAAATCACAGATTTGCACAAAATCCACTTTTTCATTCAACTGCTACAAGATCAACAATTCCATAAGTTTGGGCTTCTGTTGCTGACATAAAAACGTCTCTTTCCATGTCTTCAGATACAACCCATAAAGGTTTACGCGTCCTTTGTACATAAACCCTTGTGATGGTTTCGCGTAGTTTCAGCAGTTCTTCCGCTTCCAGGATAAATTCTCCCGTTTGTGCCTCATAAAAAGAACTAGCAGGTTGATGCATCATTACCCTGATAATAGAAGGTTTCTCTATCTGGTGTGATGAAAGAAACAGAAAAGAAAGATAAAGAATAATAGGAAAAAGGATAGAATTGAACAACCGTACGGGCATTATCTTTTATGCATTGCATACGGCTCTATAATCAAATTGACCCCTAACTTTTCCATTCAAGAAAGATAAAAAATAGAATCTATTAGCCCCAGATGGGTAAATGATCAAAATGCCACCCTTCTTTTTTTTTTCGGAGGAGTTCAAAAATACTATGATGGCTCCGTTGCTTTCTATTTTAAAATGGATTTTTTTTGTCTTTGATTCAGCAATCCCAAAGTTTCTTTTTGAGCCAATCAAAAAAATTTGGTTTTTTCGCACTCTTTTTTTTTATAACTTAAATATTGTTAAGAGCCCGTTAGTGTAAAAACAAACAAGTTTGTGACGCTGAATTGGACTTCCGATAGATAAGAGAAAGTCGGAAATATCTTTTATCTCATACTACTCTCTCGATACATAATCAAATCTTTTGAAAAAAAAATACAAAATTTTTCATATCGAATTCGAAGTGCCATGCTATTATTACTTAATATTCATATGGCGAAGGCATAGTTTTCTTTTTTCTCTCAAATAAAAAAACTTCATTGGCGCCAAGCGTGAGGGAATGCTAGACGTTTGGTAATTTCTCCTCCAACCAGAATAAAAGATCCCATTGACGCGGCCAATCCCATGCATATTGTATGGACCTCTGGTCGTACAAATTGCATAGTATCATAAATGGCTATTCCGGGTATTATCCATCCACCAGGGGAGTTTATAAACAAATACAGATCTTTAGTCTCATCCTCGATACTGAGATATACCATAAGACCAATAAGTTGATTCGAGATCTCGCTATCAACCTCTTGGCCTAAAAAAAGTAATCTTTCTCGATAAAGTCGGTTGAGTAGGGTAAAATTGTATTCCTTAGGAACCGTACATGCACCTTTTGATGCATACGGTTCAAAAAAATTGCGAAGAAAAGAATCAATGTATAGATTCCAGTCCTCTTTCTTTTTCGGGTTTTTCTAATTTTTTAATGAAAGGGCTTTTTCTTCGATTTTTCAATAAAGATGAATTTTGATTTCTTCTTTGATAATATAAAAAAAGGGTAAATAAACTTATCGAATTAACTTCTCATTGATGTATTCTTTCATCGAAATTCAATCCCAATTACGATGGTATTTTCTTGTTTCTGAATGGGTCTCTTTCATCTTTTTAGGTTTATGCTCTACTCCGGGTAAAGATTCGCCCGATTTTGATTTGCACATATAGGACAAATCTTCCCATCACCATTTCTTTTTGTTATGACTTTACAAATAATCATTTATGATACACATAGTAATCATAGATATATTACCAATTGGGTTTTTTTTTAAACGGAGCCTGGATACTTCATTTTTTTCGTCCAGCCAAAGCCAACCATAAATTATTCTAATTGATATAATTCTATGAATTCCCCCAAATAATGCATTTAATTGCATTTCACGCTCCAATTTTTCGATAATTCAATTTCTCTTTCTTGGGCGAAACAGAGGATATCTCGGTCGGGGGAGAGAATGGGGAAATCCCATATGACCCAAGATATCTGACAAGTCGCACTATACGTCAACCCAAGATGCATCTTCCTCTCCAGGACTTCGGAAAGGTACTTTTGGAACACCAATAGGCATGGATTGAAAGAAAAAAGAACTAAATACTATATTTCACTTTGATGTGGAAACGTAACAATATGGTTTTATTGTCTTTATTTTTCTTGTCTTTATAATATTGGCTTTATCATATTTATTTTATCCATAGATTAGAAAAATTTAGAAAGAAAGACAAAATAAATAAAGGAAATTTTTTACGAATAGATCCTTCTAATGATAAATGAAGGATGGACAAATTTTCTCATAGAAAATGGTATCAATCCACCATTGCATATTGGTACTTATCGAATATAGAATAAATCTGTTTCTCTTTGTTCTTACGAACAGAATTCTTCCATTATTACGAATAGAATATAGAATCAATATTAACCTAACCCTTGTTAGGAAAAAATCCCCTGAACAGGGGAAGTCTATAGGATAATCATAGTATAATTTTTTCCAATGCAATAAAGTTACGTAGTGTCTATTTTTCTTCGATAAAGGGGTATTTTCCATGGGTTTGCCTTGGTATCGTGTTCATACCGTTGTATTGAATGATCCCGGCCGGTTGCTTTCCGTTCATATAATGCATACAGCTCTGGTTGCTGGTTGGGCGGGCTCGATGGCTCTGTATGAATTAGCAGTTTTTGATCCTTCTGACCCTATTCTTGATCCAATGTGGAGACAGGGTATGTTCGTTATACCCTTCATGACTCGTTTAGGAATAACCAATTCATGGGGGGGTTGGAGTATCACAGGAGGAACTGTAACGAATCCGGGGATTTGGAGTTACGAAGGTGTAGCTGGGGCGCATATTGTGTTTTCTGGCTTATGCTTTTTGGCAGCTATCTGGCATTGGGTCTATTGGGATCTAGAAATATTTTCTGATGAACGTACAGGAAAACCCTCTTTGGATTTGCCCAAGATCTTTGGAATTCATTTATTTC